ATTCAACTGTGTTTTGTTAAGTTTTTTTTATTGTGATTCGAAATAACATAATAACATAAAGGGAATCACGCTCTGTAGGATTTGAACCTACGACATCGGGTTTTGGAGACCCGCGTTCTACCGAACTGAACTAAGAGCGCTTTTTTATGACAGGAGATACGATTGTAAAGAAAAGGATTTTCTCATTTTTGTACCCCCAATGCGTCTTGTATACATTGGTATGCAAAAATGAAAGATTATGTCCAATTTTATTTAATTGATCTCACTCAGATCCCAGTCAATTAATCCCTTGTTACCGCCCATAGGAGAAGTAATAGGTAGGGATGACAGGATTTGAACCCGTGACATTTTGTACCCAAAACAAACGCGCTACCAAGCTGCGCTACATCCCTTTTCCAAAATTTTTGTACAGTGTCATTGTACAAAATCCATGTCTTGTTTTCCACATCGTTATTTTTTCCTCGATTCATATACAATTTTCTTGTCATTTCTTCTTTTTGGTTTCATATAATAAAAGAATTATATACATCTGAAACCTAACGTATAAAAAAGATGACTATTTTGCTTAGGAAGAAGAGGGTCTCTTTTTCTTTTTTAGGGACAGGGGTAGGAAAATCTTATCTACTGTTCATTGTACATATCCATTTTTGTTAGGAATTCCGTACAAAAAAATACAAATGATCTTGAACTACAGCATCTGACCATATATGTATTACAATAAAGAAGGAGGATTTTCAATGCGAGATATAAAAACATATCTTTCCACAGCGCCTGTGCTAACTACTCTATGGTTTGGGTCTTTAGCGGGTCTATTGATAGAAATTAATCGTTTATTCCCAGATGCTTTGTCATTCCCTTTTTTCTAGTTATTAATATAATATTAATATAATATGCGAAAAAAATGAAGAAAATTTGAGATACAATTCTACGTGACGTGACTAAAACTTAGTCCCCCCCTTTTTCAGTTCTTTAGGATAGGAAGGAAAGAGAAAGAAAAAGTATATTGAACCTCAGCAAAAATCCGGTGGATCTAAGATCCCATTTTGGAGAACAGAAATAGAAAGGGGGTCCAGTCTAAGGTAAAAAAAAGCTCCACGAAATCATAGCATAAAAAAAAGATACTTAAATGAAATACTGGGATTAGGATAGGAATAATTGATAGTTAGAAAAAAATTGTATTACTTACATTATTACTATATATATAATAATATTCTATTAATATTAATTAGAATTACAACAAAATATTTAGAAATGGAATTTCTAATTAGTAACTTCTATTGATATTGATTTTTTTTCTTTTTTGTTCTTTTCGTCTTCTTAGGTTCGGGTCGAAAACAGAAGAGTTAAGTTGATCAAACAAAAATGCAAAGGGGGTTCATGGCTAAGGGTAAAGATATCCGAGTTAGAGTTATTTTGGAATGTACCAGTTGTGTCCAAAATGGTGTCAATAAAGAATCGCCAGGCATTTCTAGATATATTACTCAAAAGAATCGGCACAATACACCCAGTCGATTAGACTTGAGAAAATTTTGTCGATATTGTCACAAGCATACGATTCATGGGGAAATAAAGAAATAAATCGAACGTGTGTTTGATCTTTCAAAGGGGCAGGAAAAGGAAGAACTTAACATATCTTAACATAAACATATATATATATATATATAATATAATAATATACAAATAATATACAAATAAAAATATAGAATATACAAAAAAACCTATTTCGGTCGGATCTGAAATGAATAAAGAAATAGAATTTTAGAGATAAGGAATAAACCATGGATAAATCCAAGCAACCTTTTCGTAAATCCAAGCGATCTTTTCGTAGGCGTTTTCCCCCAATTGAATCGGGGGATCGAATTGATTATAGAAACATGAGTTTAATTAGTCGATTTATTAGTGAACAAGGAAAAATATTATCTAGACGGGTGAATAGATTGACCTTGAAACAACAACGATTAATTACTATTGCTATAAAACAAGCTCGTATTTTATCTTTGTTACCTTTTCTTAATAATGAAAAACAGTTTGAGAGAGCCGAGTCAATTCCTAGAACTACCGGTCCTAGAACCAGAAATAAATAGATATACTCTTCCATTGATTCAAAACTTCAATCGGAATTCAAGCTCAGATTGATGTTTTGTTCGAAAAGCCTCAAATCCAGATTTTATTGTTGTGTTATAAGAAACAACAAATAGGGAAAGAATAAATCTTTTTTTTTTGAAAGATGTTCGTTCATTTCTACTACTTATCTTATCTTAATTTTTTTTATTCTATCTTCCCGGAGTACATTCTCCGGGGAATGCAATTCTGTTTCAATCATTCCTATATATGACTTTAGAATGTCTTTTATTTCATAATTTTATTGGAAATCGTGTAAAGACAATTCTTATTTGATATAGCTATTTGCGCAAGTATTTTACGATTAAGAAGTAATTGCTTCTTGTACAGATTGTGTATTAATTTACTATAACTATAGAATACCCCTTTCTCACGAGCCGCTGCATTTATCCGAGCGATCCACAAACGACGAAAGTCCCTCTTTTGCCTGCCCCTATCTCGATGAGAGGAAACCAAAGCTCTCATTTTCTGTTGAGTAATGGTTCGAGTAAGTCTTGAATGCGCCCCTATAAAGGTTGATGCAAATAAACGAATTTTTGTTCGACGTCTCCGAGCTATATATCCTCGTCTAACTCTGGTCATTGAATCAAATTACACTTTAATGAATGAATAACTAATTGATTTCTCTTCTTTCAGTCATCCTTTTATTCCCCGGTTGATTAATAACAAAACGGATTATTCCGATATATAAAATATAAATTCCAATGGCTTTTGCTACTATGACCTTCCCAACCACGATTTTGAATCCTTTCAGGTAAAATACCTAGAAATAAGAAATTCTAACGATATTCAAAAAAGAAAAGCAAAAAATAGTGGGTTCCGTCGTTTCTATGGTTATTTCATAAACGGCGAGGTCCTCTCTATACACCGGAGCCTCTTCTTTCATTTAATCAAATGTTATTGTAAACTTGTATAGTTCACTCTCTTTGGCTCTACCAATCAATTATACAGTAATAGATCTTTTCACAAAAAAAGCTATCCATACAGTGACGACATTTAATTATGAAAGTTGGCTAGGTAGCTGACCTTGTTAGTCCGTTCTTTCAAGAAAGGGAACATAACCTTTTTGCTTCTTGTAGTACTATTTCCTCCGCTTAATGGATAACTATTTGCTACCAATGGGGAATTGCTTTTCATCTCAAATTGAGGTGATTGGATTTGCACCAATGGAAACCATAAATTTCATACACAAAAAATATAGGTATATGATAGATCCTCATTTTTAGATAGTAAAAATGGCTTTTTCCACTCTATCTATCCTATTGGTGATTGGTACTGGAAAAATGGTTTCGTTTGTTCGAACTCATGATCTAAACGAGTCGCACATACACCCTAGTACATGTTCCCCGACGCTGAGGACATCCTCGAAGTGCGGGGGATTTCGTGATTTTTCTTATTGGCTGTCTTGTGTTTCTAATAAGTTGTTTAATTGTCGGCATATCATACATATATATAATAAAATAGGTTGGTTTAGATCGATCTTAACCTGATGATTGATGATTATGAATTATTTCCATTCAATATCAAATCACGAAAAATTCGAATTCTGATTTGAAACGGAATCGTGTATTTACACGAAATCTCCAGTATTTTCATTTTAGACCGCTACAAGATCAACAATACCATGAGCTTGGGCTTCTGTTGCTGACATAAAAACATCCCTTTCCATGTCTTCGGATATAACCCATAAAGGGTTGCCCGTTCTTTGTACATAAACCTTTGTGAGGGTTTCGCGAAGTTTCAGTAGTTCTTCCGCTTCCAGGATAAATTCCCCTGCTTGCGCCTCATAAAAAGAACTAGCAGGTTGGTGAATCATGACCCTGATAATATTGATATAACATCATGCATGAACGGTTCTTCTATCTTGCAGGATTGGGCTAAAGTAAGGGATAAAAAAACAAGAAGAAAAAAAAAACAAATAGAATGGAACAGCCGTACAGGCATCTTTTGTACATTGCATACGGCTCTGCAATGGCATTTCTTCCTCCCTTCTCTTCAATTTCTATTCTATCGAAGAAAAAAATGGAATCCATCCGATCCAGATCGTTGAATGATCCATTTACCACCCTTCCTTTCGTATTGTAGGAGTCAAAAAATACTATGATGGTTCTGTTGCTTTCTATATTTATCTCGTCTGTGATTTAGCAATCCCAAAGTTTCTTTTTTTTTCATTTTCGTACTCTTTCTTTCGTAACGTAAATATCATAAAGAGACTTCTGGTGTGGAAGAAAAATGGTTTGTGACGCTGAAATGTACTCCTGACACATAAGATCAAATCGGAATAACCTTTGTTTCATACTACTATCTCGATACAAAATCTCATGTTAGGAAAAACAATACTAGTTTGTTCATATCGAACTCGAAGTGCCATGCTATTATTACCTATTTTTCATATTATTCACATTCGATATGGCGAAGGCATAGTCTTCTTCTTTTTTTTTTTCAAATAAAAACTCATTGGCGCCAAGCGTGAGGGAATGCTAGACGTTTGGTAATTTCTCCTCCGACCAGAATGAAAGATCCCATTGAAGCGGCTAATCCCATGCAAATTGTATGTACATCGGGCGAAACAAATTGCATAGTATCATAAATGGCTATTCCTGGTATTACCCATCCGCCGGGGGAGTTTATAAACAAATAAAGATCCCTAGTATCATCTTCTATACTGAGATATACCATGAGACCAACAAGTTGATTTGAGATCTCACTATCAACTTCTTGGCCTAAAAAAAGTAATCTTTCTCGATAAAGTCGGTTGATTAGGACAAAATTGTATCCCTTTTGAACCGTACGCGCATCTTTGGATGCATACGGTTCAAAAAAATTGTGAAAAAAGAATCAATGTGTCGATTCCAATCCTATCTCTTTTTTTTGTAACA